ACCTTAAATCTTTGTGTACTGACCCCTAATCGAATTGTTTGGGATTCAGAAGTGAAAGAAATCATTTTATCTACTAATAGTGGACAAATTGGCGTATTACCAAATCACGCTCCTATTGCCACAGCAGTAGATATAGGTATTTTGAGAATACGCCTTAACGACCAATGGCTAACGATGGCTCTGATGGGCGGTTTTGCTAGAATAGGTAATAATGAAATCACTGTTTTAGTAAATGATGCAGAGAAAAGTAGTGACATCGATCCACAAGAAGCTCAGCAAACTCTTGAAATAGCGGAAGATGCTTTGAGAAAAGCTGAAGGAAAGAGACAAACAATTGAGGCAAATCTAGCTCTACGACGGGCTAGGACACGAGTAGAGGCTATCAACGCCATTTCATAACCAGTCGGTGTGTCCGAATAATCATCAATTTATACACCCTATATTTGGTTATTTTGTTTGACTTGATTCTGTCGATTAAATACAATCAAGCGAAATCATATTTTTATGATCACATTTTTATGCAACGAAAAAGAAATAGAATAGAAAAGATACAAAAAAAATATTACTAAAATCAAATGGGTATAAAAACTTATTAGATACCATTGACCGCGGTATCTAATAAGTTCTACCTACTATTGGATTTGAACCAATGACTCCCGCCGTATGAAAGCAATACTCTAACCGCTGAGTTAAGTAGGTCATTTATCTTCACAAAGAAAACCAAAAGGGACTCCTCCCGTCGATGGATTATAAATATCATATTACTTAGAAGCAATACCGATCAATATGATCTTGGATCATGGAATAGTCATCTTGACAAGAAATTATCTACATAATAAAATATGTATTACAAGCACTAAGGGCTGTAGCTCAGTTGGTAGAGCACCTCGTTTACACGCGCGCCGATGTTTTTCAGGGGAGTGCATCATGCAATCAAAAAAATTGATCTTATTGATAAATCGATGTCTTACTCGATAACTTTGAGGGAAGAAGAGAACAATAGCCTGACAAGGGTTCGGTCCGATTTAGGTGCCCAGTTAGGTGCCAAACAGACCCCACCGTTGATTTGATATATTGATAAGGTGAATACCTAGTCTATTCAATGCTAGGCTGAGTATCAGGGCCTCAAAAAAACCTCTTTTCGTCCTATGAACTTTAAGGTGTATGAAGTTTTCATATTTGATTTTTAAGTAGAGCGATAGAGACTTCATTTCACTTAAGTGAATCTAGGCCAGAGGCAAACCTACGTCAAGATAACCCCCCTTGAAAAACTTTGGTAGTGTTCCTGAATCTGAATCAACATAATGACTCAGAGCACATGGAGCCATCTTCTTATTTTTCTGTCAAAAATAAAAATGGCGGACTAGCTGATATTTCTATCAGTTAATGAAAGAGCCCAATGCACAAAAAATGCATGTTGGGTCTTTGAAACAGTTCATATCATTTTGATAATAATAAGTTTGATCTGTTTTACCGAGAAGGTCTACGGTTCGAGTCCGTATAGCCCTAGAGCCCTATACAATTCAAACAATTCAAAAAAAAAAAACGAATAAATATTCGAATACAAAAAATTGTCTCTTTTTTTATTTGATTTTCCTCGTTATTGTTTTAACTGACTGATTGCTTCATCAAAAGACAATCATTCCTATAAGCCCATTCATTGGGAAAGCAAAAACACATTTCATTTCAATGGACCCAATTGATCTTTTTCTAGTTGTGGATAAAAAAACCAACTTTTCCTCATTACTCTTCGTAGTCAAATTCATATGGAATTTTCCTCTTTTCCTGTCCGAAATCAACGAGTTAATTATACTACCCTTCTTTGGTATATCCAATTCTAGTGAATTTTGTATCATAACACGAGTCTGGTTAAAAACTCCAACCTAACCCAACCCCAATTTTGTGCAAAAGATAAAGTTTGAAAAAACTAATATCTTTGCTAATGCTAAGTTTCATTGTAAACATTGTCAACAACGTAAAATAGGCTTAGTATACCTTACTTAGACCTAGTCTTCTCTTTCGATAGAAAATCCTCCATTGGGATTGGATTCTAATACTAATAAAAGTAATATACCAAGACCCTTCTATTCTAAAGAAAATTCCTCTACATTCTCTTACATCTGACTACTTGTGACTACTTGTTCTATTCTAAACCACTAATAAAAAAGAGACAAAAGGACATATTCATAAAAAAGGGAAATTCAATCTATTCTATAAAGATAATCAAATAGAAAGGATAATAAAAATCGATTTCAATTTCGACCAATTTATAATAACTTTATAATAACTAATAATTTTATACTAATAAATAGAATTCAAAATTCGAAAAAAAAAAATGAGAATTCTATTTAGAATCCCTTTTCTTTAGAGAGAATTCTCGGTAAGATTGAGATGAAAACAAGAGAATTTGGATAAGAGCAATAGTTAGCTAAAAAAAAGCAAAAGTTATGTACTAAAAATAGGATTTTAATCGATGAATCTTGAAAGGAACCACGCCCCG